ATCATTATTGCCGAACCCTATGCCTATATTGCATTTGCGGGTAAAAGAGTAATTGAACAAACATTGAAAAAAGCCATGCCTGAAGGTTCACAAGCGGCTGAATCTTTATTACGTAAGGGCTTATTGGATGCAATTGTACCACGTAATCTTTTAAAGGGTGTTCTGAGCGAGTTATTTCAGCTCCATGCTTTTTTTCCTTTGAACAAAAATTAAATCAAATAGAACGGTTAGTTTATCAGAATTAAATGAAAACCCTGCAAAATTTATTTTTCTTTCAAATCCTTTTTTTTCTCGATATTCTTGTTTACTACTCAGTAAACCTCTAGCAACAAGATAAAAAGTGCAGTTTTGCTTTGGGGAAGTTCAAATTAGACTAGACAAATAAAAAAAGTTCATTTTCCTCCCTTGCTTGCATATGTATAGATAATTCAAATAGAGATAGATACAGATCTAGAGAGAATCTTCCATCTTTTTGCATTTCCAAAAAATCCCCTGTTGTTGGATCAGATTCTAATCAATTTTGTAGAAATTTGTAATGGAATCAAATATTTTCTTTATTAATGACTTCTTATAAGACAAAAAGAATAAAAAATCTAACAAGGGGATTATGATACATCTATTTTATTTTGAAAGATGAATAAGTCCATTTATTTAGTTTGGCGTTTCTTGTACCGATTTTTTATTATATTAGGTTCTATTCTATATATTTCTATTAGGTTTTATATTAGTATTAGATATATATTTACTTAAAGATACTTAGTATAATTATATAATAGAAATAATAAAAATACAAGATATTCTAAGATATCTTTAGAATTCAGAATATAACAATAACAGGTACAAATATTAAACTGAGGTACCCATTTTATGACAACTTTCAATAACTTACCCTCTATTTTTGTGCCTTTAGTAGGCCTAGTCTTTCCGGCACTTGCAATGGCTTCTTTATTTCTCCATATTCAAAAAAATAAGATTTTTTAGATCGGCTGAGACCTAATCATATCATTCCTTTTTTTATTTTAAAAACTTCGATTCGATAAGACCCATTTGGTAGAATATTGTATAACACATAGATTCCTACAAACATAAATAAAAAAAGCTCTTATGCATGTGTAAACGTAAATAGCGCTCTTTTGTTTTGAAAAATGGATCATCATCGAGCCGATGTATGAAATTCAAGTCAATCTATTTATTTGTATGTATATAGTTATAGGGGATCATATAAAGGAAGAAGATGTTATTATTTTAGATATAAACAATTCTATGAATTACTCCTAAGGTAAAGGCTCATAACAAAATAGTTGATGAGAGTTACTTTGAAAACAAAAAAAGGAAAGTCATATTTTCTCAATTCCAAAAAATTGTATAACTGGATCTAATATATATGAGTTGGCGATCAGAATCTATATGGATAGAATTTATAACGGGGTCTCGAAAAACAAGTAATTTCTGCTGGGCCTTTATCCTATTTTTAGGTTCATTAGGATTCTTATTGGTTGGAACTTCCAGTTATCTTGGTAGAAATGTTATATCGTTATTTCCGTCTCAGCAAATCTTTTTTTTTCCACAAGGGATTGTGATGTCTTTCTATGGGATCGCAGGTCTCTTTATTAGTTGCTATTTGTGGTGCACTATTTTGTGGAATGTGGGTAGTGGTTATGATCTTTTCGACCGAAAAGAAGGAATAGTGCGTATTTTTCGTTGGGGATTTCCTGGAAAAAGTCGTCGCATCTTTTTACGATTCTTTATGAAAGATATTCAGTCCATCAGAATAGAAGTTAAAGAGGGTGTTTCTGCTCGGCGTGTCCTTTATATGGAAATTCGAGGTCAAGGGGCTATTCCTTTAATTCGTACTGATGAAAATTTTACTACACGAGAAATTGAGCAAAAAGCTGCTGAATTGGCTTACTTCTTGCGTGTACCAATTGAAGTATTTTGAAATGAATTAATTTTAAAAGACTAAATGCTTTGGCAGTAGGAAGAAAAAATGAAAGAATTTAGTTCTTTTTTTTTTCAATTGAATATTCATCTATTCTTTTATGCTCGTTTTTTTTATATATTTGATAGAAAAGAAAAGGAGTTTCTGCGTCTCGAAACAGGAAACCTAATTTTTTCTTGATTCAAGTTGGAAGTGTATTCTCAGTCTACTTCTGTATTCTTTCTAGATTCAAAGCAAAGACTCAGTATTGAATCAACAGAAAAAGAGAAAATGGATTCATAGGCTCACTAAATTCGATTCGAATTAGAATAGAAACCCATGCTCGATAGAAATATTAGATCTAATAGAATTAACAAATGAGGTAGGTTCATTAACAAATTAAAAATGGCAAAAAAGAAAGCATTTATTCCTTTTTTTTATTTTACATCTATAGTCTTTTTGCCCTGGTTGATCTCTCTCTGCTGTAATAAAAGTTTGAAAACTTGGATTACTAATTGGTGGAATACTAGACAATGCGAAACTCTTTTCAATGATATTCAAGAAAAAAGTGTTCTAGAAAAATTCATACAATTAGAGGAACTATTCCAGCTCGATGAAATGATAAAGGAATACCCAGAAACCGATTTACAACAATTTCGTCTAGGAATCCACAAAGAAACGATCCAATTCATCAAGATACACAATGAGTATCGTATCCATACAATCTTGCACTTCTCGACAAATCTAATATCTTTCGTTATTCTAAGTGGTTATTCCTTTTGGGGTAAGGAAAAGCTTTTGATTCTGAATTCTTGGGTTCAAGAATTCCTATATAATTTAAGTGATACAATTAAAGCTTTTTCGATTCTTTTATTAACTGATTTATGTATCGGATTCCATTCGCCTCACGGTTGGGAACTAATGATTGGTTATATTTACAAAGATTTTGGGTTTGCTCATTATGAGCAAATTTTATCCGGTCTAGTTTCTACCTTTCCAGTCATTCTTGATACAATTTTCAAATATTGGATCTTTCGTTATTTAAATCGTGTATCTCCGTCACTTGTAGTGATTTATCATGCAATAAACGACTAAAAATTGATTCACTGATCCAATTTTAATCTTTCGTACCTTATACATCATAACCAAATTAAAGTCGTCTTTACTTTACTCTTTTTACCCACGAGGGAGTCCTTGTATATTTCAACAAAAAAAATGGATGTTTTTTTCAGTAAATGTAAATACCAGAATTGTGGCTAGGGAAGTATATTATCGACCTACCTAACTTTATTGTAGAAATTTTCGGGATAAACGGTTGGACCATGCAAACTAGAAATACCTTTTCTTGGATAAGGGAAGAGATTACTCGCTCCATATCTGTCTCACTCATGATATATATAATAACTTGGGCATCCATTTCAAGTGCATATCCGATTTTTGCCCAGCAGAATTATGAAAATCCACGAGAGGCAACCGGGCGTATTGTATGTGCCAACTGCCATTTAGCTAATAAGCCCGTGGATATTGAGGTTCCACAAACGGTACTTCCTGATACTGTATTTGAAGCAATTGTTAAAATTCCTTATGATATGCAACTAAAACAAGTTCTAGCTAATGGTAAAAAAGGAGCTTTGAATGTGGGAGCTGTTCTTATTTTACCGGAGGGGTTTGAATTAGCCCCCCCCGATCGTATTTCACCTGAGATGAAAGAAAAGATAGGAAATCTTTCTTTTCAGAATTATCGCCCCAATAAAAAAAATATTCTTGTGATAGGTCCTGTTCCTGGTCAAAAATATAGTGAAATAACCTTTCCTATTCTTGCTCCAGACCCTGCTACTAATAAAGATGTTCACTTCTTAAAATATCCTATATACGTAGGTGGAAACAGGGGAAGGGGTCAGATTTATCCTGATGGTAGCAAAAGTAACAATACAGTTTATAATGCTACGGCAGGAGGGATAATAAGAAAAATTTTACGAAAAGACAAAGGGGGGTACGAAATAATCATAGTGGATGCATCGAATGGACCCGAAGTTATTGATATTATCCCTCGAGGCCTAGAACTTCTTGTTTCAGAGGGCGAATCCATTAAACTCGATCAACCATTAACGAGTAATCCTAATGTGGGTGGATTTGGTCAGGGGGATGCGGAAATAGTACTTCAAGATCCATTACGTGTCCAAGGCCTTTTGTTCTTCTTAGGATCGGTTGTTTTGGCACAAATCTTTTTGGTTCTTAAAAAGAAACAATTTGAGAAGGTTCAATTATCTGAAATGAATTTTTAGATCTGTCTATTTAGCTTTATCAAATTCGTAAAAAAGAACACAAAAATTATGAAAAGCCTTTTGCCTCTCTTTAGATTTGCTATTCTTTTTCGACTAGATGTCAGGAATTACTTGTATCACAGTCCTAACCCTAGTATGTATATTGAGAAGAATTCACTTTACCCCCCCCCCTTTAGTTATTTTTCAATAAAAATGTTAAAAATGAGAAAGGGTGTGATGTAACTCTGTCGTTATTGACCAATTTAAATTAATAGAATGTATCAATAATCAAGAGTTTTTTTCTATTCAAATGGAAAAATTTGACTAGATACTAAATACTAAAATAAGATAAAGAACGCATGCGCCGAAAAAAAGGGAACCATAAATCGGCGAAACAACAAGTTTTAGGGACTATAGGGAGTATTTTTTGTCTTTCTAGTCTTCGACACAGGAAAAGGATGTCTAAAATTCCTTTTCTTGTGTCGATCTTGTCCTTCTTTATTCAATTCGTTAAAAATTCCTATTCTTAGTTTACATATATATTACTGTTTCTATATATATACTATGAAAGGTTTAAAAAATACTATATGTTCGTAATCTATTAATCTAATTCAGTTCATTTTTCAAAAACACGATAAAAAATTGTTCTGATTATTAGCAGTTCAACGGGACCCCCTCGAATCAAACAAAGAAGGAAGAGTTGGGCCCCGTTGAGTTTTTACGTTTTCACGTCTATAACTCAGCTCATACAATTTTTACAGGGATGAACCTAATCCTGAATATGAACCATAAAAGAAAATACTTATTAAACCGATCAC